AGCCCTTTGGTTGGGTATTGGAGCAACATTACCTATTGATAAATCCCTAACTTTAGGTCTTTTTTAAATTGATTCAATTTTGAAATAAAAAAATCACGATGCGTGTATCTAGGGAATAGTCGCCTCAAGGGGAATTTTCCCTAGATACGTTTATACGTTTAGTCAGTTAAATTTTGGATATATTCCGAGTCTGTGTATATGGATTGTGTTAACCATTCAAAACTAATTAAAATTTATGTGAAAAGGTTTTATATTTCTAGAATGTCCACTATATGTTTTACATCTTCTCTGCGAAAATCTTTAATTTTCATAAGGTCTTCTTGACTGTTATTCAAAAGGTCTAATAATGTATTGATATTAGTCTTTTTGAGGCAATTATATACCCTGGGGGGCAATTCTGATTGGTCAATAAAAATAAATTTCAATGCTATTTCTTTTTTCGTTTTCCTTGGTTTAGCCAATCTACCATGAAAATTAAAAAGGGGCAAATATCCTTTGGGTTCATTGTTTTCTAAATGGAAGTTTTCTTCTTCTGCATGTAAAAAGGGAATAAATAAATCAATCAAATTTCGGGAGGCCTCATGAAGTGCTTCTTTAGGAGTTAAACTCCCATTTGTCCATATTTCGAGAAAAAGTATTTCTTGTTTTTCATTTCCATTCACATAAGAATGAATACTATGATTTGCATTTCGAACAGGCATGAATACAGCATCTATAGGATAACTTTCGCTTTGAAAATTATTTGGTGTTTTTATACGATATCCGCGATTCCTCTCGATTTGTAATTCAATACACAAAGTAATTGGCTCTGTTAAGTTAGCTATATGCTGTGTCTTATCAACGATTTCCACGGAAGGTGGTAAGATGATATCGTGTGCAGTTACATATCCAGGACCCTTGACACAAATGGACGCATCACGGGTTCCATACAGATTGCTTCTCAATACAATTTCTTTCAAATTCAGTAAAATTTCATGTACGGATTCTTGAATACCCACTATGGTAGAATATTCATGTGGTATTTTCTCGGATTTTGCGCGTGTGATACATGTACCTTCTATTTCTCCAAGTAAAGCTCTTCGCATCGCAATGCCTATTGTATCAGCTTGTCCTCTCATAAGTGGAGTCAGAAGAAAGCGTCCATAATAAAGACGCTTACTGTCTGCTCTTGATTCCACACACTTCCACTGTAGTGGCCGAGTAGATACTATTATTTTCTCTTGAACCATAGTAATTTTATTTGATCAAATCATTGAATTATTTATTTCTCTTGAAATATCTTCAATGTTTATTTTTATACACGCCTTTTTTTAGGGGACCTGCAGCCGTTATGTGGCATAGGAGTTACATCTCGTATGAAACTTAATAGTATACCACTTCTACGAATAGCCCTTAATGCCGCATCTCTTCCGAGACCCGGGCCTTTTATCATGACTTCTGCTCGTTGCATACCTTGATCTACTACTGTTCGAATTGCGTTTCCTGCTGCGGTTTGAGCGGCAAACGGTGTCCCTCTTCTTGTACCCTTGAATCCACAAGTACCGGCGGAGGACCACGAAATTACCCGCCCACGTACATCTGTAACAGTTACAATAGTATTGTTGAAACTTGCTTGAACATGAATAACTCCCTTTGGTATTCTACGCGTATTTTTACGTGAACCCATATGTCTATTCTTATGTGAACCAATTCTTGGTATAGGTTTTGCCATTTTTTATCATCTCATAAATTTAAGTCAGAGATATATGGATATATCCATTTCATGTCAAAACAGATCCTTTGTTTTTTTTTTTTTTTATTTATTTGGACGTTGGGGTACTTTAGATTTATAGAGACTCCCCTTTTTTTCTAAAAATTATCCTTGTCTTTGTTTATGTCTGGGGTTGAAACAAATTACTATAATTCGACCTCGCCTACGGATCAGTCGACATTTTTCACAAATTTTACGGACGGAGGCTCTTATTTTCATATTTGTTATTCCTTAACTTAATTCTGAATCTCTTTATTTTATTGGAAGAAAATAAGTTTCTTGAAATTTTTAATTTTAATTTCGAATTGTATTCGATCTCCATGAATCTCCATGAAATGAATGTTGAAATTGAGAAAACCTCATAATCACTAATCATTCTAATCTTTGTTTCAGAGTCGATAAATTATACGTCCCCCGGTTGAATCATAATGACTTTACTCAATTTTGACTCTATTTACTGGTAGTAGATGTATAAAAAAATTATGTCGAATCCTTTTTGAAACATAATGTAGAGTCAGATTTTCATTATCTAACCGAACCAAACCAAGAGTATAGCGTTGGGAAGTGATTCAGAAATTAAACCGAAATGAACCTATTTTTGTTCTTTCGCTTGAGGTATCAACTAATGTGGGGGACAAAATAGTAGAAACCCACCTTTTACTCTTGTTTCACAAATATGAAAGTTCTGTATATAATTCGGATATCATAAAGATTACCTACCATATATAGCACAAAATTTCTCCACCGATTCCTTCTAGTCGAGCCTCTCTGTCTGCCATTATACCCTGAGAAGTAGAAAGAATTACAATCCCCATCCCGCCTAAAATTTTCGGGATTCGTTGATAGTTAGAATAGATTCGTAGACCAGGTCGACTGATCCGCTTTAAATTTAAAATAGTTCTATCTGGCCCTTTCCTATTTCTTCTATGTCGTAGGGTTAAAACTAAAAAATATTTGTTGCTTTCCTGATGTTTCCTCGTCTTTTCAATAAAACCTTCTCGTAAAAGGATTTTAACAATGCTTTCAGTGATGTTAGTATATGGTATTCGAACTGTTCTTTTTTTATTCATGTCAGCATTTCGTATATAGGTTAGTAGGTTAGCAATAGTGTCTTTACTCATAATAAACTAAGATTTTTGTTGTCCCCGAATTTTGATATAATCAACATGCTCTTTTGGAATTATTTCTGAATTATTAAGGGCATATACGTGCGACACAACCAATCTACTAATACTAATTAATCAAGTTCATTCAAATACTATAATATAAACAAATACTATAATATAAACAGTAAAACTGTATTATGGCCTCATCTTATAATACTTCAGGTGCTAATGAAACTATTTTAGTGAAATTTAACTGTCTTAATTCCCGGGCAATTGCCCCAAAAATTCGAGTTCCTTTTGGATTACCTTCTTGATCAATAACAACCGCAGCATTGTCATCATATCGTATTATCATACCATTGTTGCGTTTGAGTTCTTTACAAGTACGTACAATTACGGCTCTGATCACTTCTGATCTTTCTAGTGGCGTATTTGGTATTGCTTCCTTGATTACAGCAACAACAACGTCACCAATTTGAGCATATCGTCGATTACTGGCTCCTATAATTCGAATACACATCAATTTTCTGGCTCCGCTGTTATCCGCTACATTCAAATGGGTTTGAGGTTGAATCATATCATTTTTATCTGTTCTTTCAATGCAAACAATGCAAAAGGCGACGTAAAAAAAAAAGAAATATTGTTTTTTCAAAAGAAAAAAATAAACCTGCAATTGTTTTTTTTCGTCCGAAAAACCTCTTTCTTTTGGTTCTACATTCCTATCCTGAAATAATGAATTGAGTTCGTATAGGCATTTTTGATGCCGCTATTGAAATAGCCTTTCTGGCTATATTTTCTGGTACTCCGCTCATTTCATAAAGTATTCTCCCTGGTTTAACGACAGCTACCCAATATTCGGGAGATCCTTTTCCTGAACCCATACGTGTTTCTGTAGGTCTTACTGTAACTGGTTTGTCTGGAAATATGCGTACCCATATTTTTCCGCCGCGGCGTGCATTTCGTGTCATTCCTCTTCGTCCTGCTTCTATTTGTCTAGATGTAATCCAAGCGGGTTCAAGCGCTTGAAGGGCATATCTACCGAAACAAATACAATTACCTCGATAAGATATTCCTTTCATTCTTCCTCTATGGTGTTTACGGAATCGGGTTCTTTTGGGGTTATAGTTGATGGTTATTTATTACTTCCATCTCTACTACAGAACTGGACATGATAGTTTCGTCTCATCCAGCTCCTCGCGAATGAAAGGATTCTAAGATAATATTTATCTATTTATTATCTATTTTCTATTTAATAAATAATATATTGAAAAAAAAAAATAAAATATATTAAATCAAAAGAGTATTTGAAAATCTATTAGAAATTTGTCTATCCTTTTTTTGAGATATAACTAAAAATTCATTCGATTTATATTTATATAAAATTCGTTTTATTATAATTATAAGGTTTAACGAATCTTTATTTTGTTTTTCCTTTTATTAGCATATTGGATCGACTGCAATTTTTAAATCCGAAAAATAAAAATTTTCGCGGGCGAATATTTACTCTATTTAATATTATATTCAGTTTTATAGGATTAGTTCATGACATGACTTTTCATAATAAATGAATTGGGTCCTAGTTCGTTCCGCCATCCTACCCAATGAATCATTAGGATTCGTTTTCAATAGAATCTTATGCAATCACGGGTTCTGTCGTTCTCATCGCTTCGCGATTAATGGTTAGGTCTAACTTCTACAACGGAGCCCTTATATTAAATTTGTTCTTGAGTCAATCCTCTTAGTCTTTATTGACTCGGGGCTCTTTATTTTTTTATTGTTATAGAACAATTTTGTTTAATTAGGGATCAATTAGTATTAATGCTTTATGAGATGAATTATTGACCTTACATATTAGGAATTCTATATTCTATATCATTAATTTTTTATTTTTTTTCTCTCTTTCTCTCACCGTTCCATTTATCCACATACTTTACTTTATATTGTTATTTTTTCACAACTCATAATCAAATTGGTTTTTTTTATAAAAAACATTTCAGTTGCTACAATGATATGACCAATATATCATATCTCGACTGGTTCTTTATTATCCAGATAATGCGAAACGATGAGTTGGTTATTAGTTCATACTATGGGCTGGTCTTTTTTTTTTGACTATAACCCTAAAAAAACCAACGAATCACACA